CGAAGAAGATCCTTCTCCTTCCCTTTTTTCGGAAGAAAAGGAGGATCCGGGCAAAATCAAAATCGATGAAACGGAAAAGATCCGAGTGAATGGAAAGGACAAAACAAAGGATGAATTCCACTTGCACTTAAAAGAAGCATGTTATAAAAATAGACCAACTTCTTATTCTGGGAATCAAGATATTTCGAAGTTCGAAATACTTAAAGAAGAAAAGAAAAACCTATTCTGGTTTGAAAAACCCCTTCTTTTTCTTCTTTTCGACTATAAACGTTGGAATCGTCCAACGCGATATATAAAAAACAATTGGTTTGAAAATGCGGTAAGAAATGAAATGTCACAATATTTTTTTTATACATGTCAAAATGATGGAAAACAAAGAATTTCTTTTACATATCCACCTAGTTTATCAATTTTCTGTGAAATGATACAAAGAAAGATTTCTTTGGCTACAACAGAAAAATTCTTATATAATGATGAACTATACAATTATTGGATTTATACGAATGAACAAAAAAAAAACAGCTTAAGCAATGAATTTGCTAAGAGAATTACAGTTCTAGACAAGGGACTTTTTTATAGAGATGTACTCGATAAAAAAACTAGATTATGCAATAATAAAAAGAGAGATACTTTGCAAAAAACGCACGATCCTTTAGTAAATGGGTCTTATCGAGGTGTAATAAAAGAAACACTTTCACCTTTTATAAATAAAACTATAGTAAAAAATTTAATAGATAACATTTTTATAAATAAAATTCATAGTGTTCTGCATAATGATTCCAATGACCAAGAATTTGAACAAAAAAAAGATCCATTTAATAAAAATTCAATATTATCAAAAATTACAATTAGACATTTCATAACATTAATGAATGAATTTACTGAAGAATCAACATTCAATCAGAAAAAAAATTATTTCCTTTCAGAACATGAACAAATTAGTTCAGAAAATCCAGAACTATTTTTGAAATTTTTAGTTGATACAATCATAATGGATTCCTTTACTCAAAAAATAAAAAAAAAATCGATTGGAATAAAAGAAATAAGTAAAAGGGTTCCTTATTGGTCATACAAATTAGTCGACGAGTTCGAACAAGATGGAAGCGAATATGAAAAAGACGTGTCAGAGGAGCATCAACTTCGCTCAAGGAAAGGGAAAAGTGTAGTTATTTTTACGGATAACGAAGAGAATACTGACAATTTTTTCTCTAAGATCACGGATATATCTGAGGAAGCAGACGAAGTGGAATTGATACGTTATGCACAACAATCTGATTTTCGTCGAGATATAATTAAAGGCTCCATGCGTTCTCAAAGACGTAAAATAGTTATTTGGAAATTGTTTCAAGCAAATATACATTCCCCACTTTTTTTTGATAGAATAGATAACTCCTCGTTTTTTTCTGTTTCCGGATTAATTAAACGGATTTTTAAAAATTCTATGGGAAAAACCCGAGAATTGGAGATTTCTGATTATAAAGAAAAAGAATTAAAGGAAGAAGATAAAACTAAAAAGAACAAAAGAGACGAAGAAAAACGACAAGAAAAAACGCGACTAGAAATAGACGAAGCCTGGGATACTATTCCAGGTGCTCAACTAATAAGGGGTTTGATGTTAATAACTCAATCAATTGTTAGAAAATATATTCTATTGCCTTTATTGATAATAGGAAAAAATATTGGCCGTCTCTTATTATTCCAACGGCCTGAGTGGTCAGAGGATTTCAAAGAGTGGAATAACGAAATACATGTTAAATGTACTTATAATGGTATTCAATTATCAGAAACAGAATTTCCTAAAAACTGGTTAATAGATGGTATTCAGATAAAGATATTATTTCCTTTCTGTCTAAAACCTTGGCATAGATCTATGATAGGACCTTCTCATCAAGATCTAATTAAAAAACAAACTCAAAAAGATGATTTTTGTTTTTTAACAGTTTTGGGACTGGAAACTGACCTTCCGTTTGGTCCTCCTCGAAAACGACCTTCTTTTTTTCAACCTATTTTTAAACAACTCGAGAAAAAAATTAGAAAACTTAGAAAAGGGCGATTTCAAGTTCGAAAAAGACTCAAAGAAAAAATAGAATTTTTTCTAAAGTCACAAAATGAAACAAACAATTGGATTATTGAAATCCTTCTAGTTTTAAAAAAAAAAATAAACAAAATGTCAACCATAAATCCAACTCGAGTATTTGGAGTGAGAGAAGAATCTATTGAAAGAAAAAATGAAAAAGATTCAATAATAAAAAACCATATGATTCATGAATCATCCATTCAAACACGATTCCTCAATTGGACAAATTCTTCAGTGACAGAAAAAAAAATGAAAGATCTGGCTAATAGAACAAGAATAATCAAAAATCAAATAGAAAAAATTTCAAAAGAAAATAGAAAACTAAAAATTAGTCGTAACAAAACAGGGTATAGTACGAAAAGATTTGAATCGCCAAAAAATATTGGTCAGATATTAAAAAGAAGAAATGCTCGATTAATCGGTAAATCAAATTATATTTGGAAATTTTTTAGGGAAAGGATATATGTAGATATATTTCTATATATCATTAATATTCCCAGAATTAATACACAACTTTTTCTTGAATCAACAAAAAATATGATTGATAAATCCCTTTCGAAGAATAAAACAAATCACGAAAGGATTAATAAAACAAATAAAAATATAATTAAGTTTATTTCAACTATAAACAAAGAATTTTTTCATTTTATTAATACTAGTAATATTAATACGAATTCGAAGATTCTTTCTGATTTTTCTTTTTTATCACAAGCCTATGTATTTTACAAATTATCCCAAGCCAAAAATTTTAACTTAGATAAGTTAAGGGCTGTCCTTCAGTATCGTGGAAGATCTTTATTTCTTAAAACTGAAATAAAAGATTTTTTTGTAACTCAAGAAATAGCTCATTCCGAGCTAAAGACTAAACAACTTTCGAATTCTGGAATAAACCAATGGAAAAACTGGTTAAAATTGAAAAATAAGTATCAATACGATTTATCTCAGCTAAAATGGTCTCGATTAGTACCAAAAAAATGGCAAAATAGAGTAACTGAACATTGTGAGGTTGCAAATACAAATTTAGAAAAAAACAAAAAGAACTCATATAAAAAAGAACAATTAATTAATTACAAAAATAAAAATAATTTTAAAAATCATTTATTCTTATTGCCAGATCAAAAATATAATCTTAAAAAGAACTATAGATATGATGTTTTATCATATAAATTTGTTTATTCTGAAGATAAGACCTATTCATATAGATATAGTTATGAGATACCTTTTCAAGTAAATAAAAACCAAGAATTTGATTATACTTATAACCACAACATAAACAAAGAAAAATTTATTGACATGTGGTGGAATACCCCTATCCCTAATTATTTAGAAATAAAAAAGATTATGGATATAGAGAAAAGTATCGATAGAAAATATTTGGATTTGAAAATTCTATCTTTTTGTCTTAACAAGAAAGTCGACATTGAGGCCTGGGTCGATATCAGTACTAGCATGAATGAAAATACTAAAACTGAACTTAATAATTTTCAAATTGTTGATAAGATTAATAAGAAAGGTCTTTTTTATCGCACAATTTATCAAGAAATGCGCCAACCCGATCAAAAAAAAAAACTTTTTGATTGGATGGGAATGAATGACGAAATACTGAGTCGTCCCATATCAAATCTGGAATTTTGGTTTTTTTCCGAATTTGTCTTATTTTATAATGCATATAAAATGAAACCGTGGATTATACCAATTAATTTGCTTTTTTCAAATTATAATGTAAGTAAAAGGTTTAGTGAAAATAAAAACATCAATAGAAAGAAAAAAAGGAATCCTTTTATACCATTAAATGAAAAAAAATCATTTGAATTAGAGAATTGGAATCAAGACGAAAAGGAACTCATAAGTCAAGAAAATCTTCGATTAGATGTTCCAGAAAACTATGAATCTCTTCTCCCAAATCGCCAAAAAGATATTGAAGAAAATTATATAGGATTAGATATGACAAAGCCTAGAAAAAAAAGTGCTACCGAAGCAGAAATCTTTTTATTCCTGAAAAGATATTTGCTTTTTCAATTGAAATGGGATGATTCTTTGAATCAAAAACTAATCAATAATATTAAAGTATATTGTTTGGTGCTTCGATTGATAAATCCAATAGAAATTCTTATATGCTCTATAGAAAGAAAAGAATTGAGTATGGATATAATGCCGGATTTCACCACTTTTCCAAACTTGATAATACCGGGGGTATTCGTTATTGAACCGATTCGTCTGTCTATAAAAGACGACGGACAATTTCTTATGTATCAAACCATAGGTATTTCATTAGTTCATAAGAGTAAACACCAAAAAAATCAAAAACGATACAGTGAAAATGTTGATAAAAAATTTTTGGGTGAAAGAGACAAAAACAATTTTGATTTGCTTGTTCCTGAAAATATTTTATCGCCTAGGCGTCGTAGAGAATTAAGAATTCTAATTTGTTTAAATTCAAAGAATAATAATGGTGTGAATACAAACCCAATAGAGAATCGAGTAAAAAACTATAATCAATTTTTTAATGAAAACAAAGATCATGATCGAGAGAAAAATACACTTAGAAAATTAAAATTCTTTCTTTGGCCCAATTATCGATTAGAGGATTTAGCTTGTATGAATCGTTATTGGTTTGATACTAATAACGGAAGTCGTTTTAGTATATTAAGAATCCACATGTATCCACAATTAAAAATGAATTTATGATACTTTTGTCTGATGGATTCTATTTGGTAAATAAATAGATGCACACACGCCTTGTTTTACATTCAATTCTCATACATGATACTAATTCGATGACGTATCTATTATATCCAGAATCAATATAATAAACTTTATTAGGGTTCTTTGATAAAATAAATCAATTAAGTATACCAGATTAAAATAGCTGGCATTATTATTACTGATCGGTAAAATTCCATATTTGGTCAAAAAGGGTAAGGAAGGTTACGAATTTATGAAAAAAAATTCATTCATATCCGTTATTTCGCATGAAAAAAAAGAGGAAAACAGGGGGTCTGTTGAATTTCAAGTATTCGTTTTTACCAATAAGATACGAAGACTTACTTCACATTTGGAATTGCACAAAAAAGACTATTCATCTCAGCGAGGTCTACGAAAAATTCTGGGAAAACGTCAACGACTACTAGCTTATTTGTCAAAGAAAAATGAAGTACGTTATAAAGAATTAATCAGTCAATTGAACATTCGAGAACTAAAAACACGTTAATTTGAAGAGTTGTTTTGAATTATTTGATTTATTGATCTTGAATTTTGATGAACGTCTTTTTGTTTTCAGCAATTCATGGAAAAATAAAGTTGTGAAAGAATGAATCAGGGAAAAACTTATGACTGTACCAACTACCAAAAAAGACCTCATGATAGTCAATATGGGTCCTCACCATCCATCAATGCATGGTGTTCTCCGACTCATCGTTACTTTAGACGGTGAAGACGTTATTGACTGTGAACCCATAGTGGGTTATTTACACAGAGGTATGGAAAAAATTGCGGAAAACCGAACAATTATACAATATCTGCCTTATGTAACACGTTGGGATTATTTAGCTACTATGTTTACAGAAGCAATAACTGTAAATGGACCAGAACAATTGGGAAATATTCAAATACCTAAGCGAGCTAGCTATATTAGAGTGATTATGTTGGAATTAAGTCGAATCGCTTCTCATTTATTATGGCTTGGTCCTTTTATGGCAGATATTGGCGCGCAGACCCCCTTTTTCTATATTTTACGAGAAAGGGAATTAATATATGATTTATTCGAAGCTGCCACCGGTATGAGAATGATGCATAATTATTTTCGTATTGGAGGAGTAGCTGCCGATCTACCTTATGGATGGATAGATAAATGTTTAGATTTTTGTGATTATTTTTTAATAGGACTTACTGAATACCAAAAACTTATTACACGAAATCCCATTTTTTTAGAGCGAGTTGAGAACGTGGGCATTATTGGTGGAGAAGAAGCAATAAATTGGGGTTTATCAGGCCCAATGCTACGAGCTTCCGGAATACCATGGGACCTCCGGAAAGTTGATCATTATGAGTGTTACGACGAATTTGATTGGGAAGTCCAATGGCAAAAAGAAGGAGATTCATTAGCTCGTTATTTAATACGAATCGGTGAAATGGCTGAATCTGTAAAAATTATTCAACAAGCTCTAGAAGGAATTCCAGGGGGTCCCTATGAGAATTTAGAAATCCGACGTTTTAATAAAATACAATATCCTGAATGGAATGATTTTGAATATCGATTCATTAGTAAAAAACCATCTCCGGCTTTTGAATTGTCGAAACAAGAACTTTATGTAAGAGTCGAAGCCCCAAAGGGAGAATTGGGAATATTTTTGATAGGAGATCAGAGTATTTTTCCTTGGAGATGGAAAATTCGCCCCCCGGGTTTTATCAATTTGCAAATTCTTCCTCAGTTAGTTAAAAAAATGAAATTGGCTGATATTATGACGATACTAGGTAGCATAGATATCATTATGGGAGAAGTTGATCGTTGAAATGATAATTGATACAACAACAACAGAAGTACAAACTATCAATTCGTTTTCCAAATTGGAATCCTTAAAAGAGGTTTCTGAGACTATATGGGTGCTTTTCGCTATTTTGATTCTCATAGTGGGAATTACAATAGGTGTACTAGTAATTGTGTGGTTAGAAAGAGAAATATCCGCAGGTATACAACAACGTATTGGACCGGAATATGCCGGTCCTTTGGGAATTCTTCAAGCTCTAGCGGACGGAACAAAATTGCTTTTTAAAGAGAACCTTCTTCCATCTAGAGGGGATACACGTTTATTTAGTATCGGACCTTCTATAGCAGTCATATCCATTCTACTAAGTTATTTAGTAATTCCTTTTGGTTCTGGTCTTGTTCTCGCCGATCTCAGTATTGGTGTTTTTTTATGGATTGCTATTTCAAGCATTGCTCCCATTGGACTTCTTATGTCAGGATATGGATCAAATAATAAATATTCCTTTTTAGGTGGTCTACGGGCTGCTGCCCAATCAATTAGTTATGAAATACCATTAACTCTATGTGTGTTATCAATATCTCTACGTGTGATTCGTTAAAACATAGGTTTATCTATTTATTGTTCAGTTTCTAAAAATAAGAAATCTATTGAATAGCATCTTATTTTTTTTTCACAGATCGGGTTGATAAGTTAAACTAGATAGTTATATGAGTGAAAGAAAACAGCTTCGAAATTTGCAGTAAAAAATCGAATCTCATTGCCTATGTACAAGGGTTAAACGAAAATAAACATAAGCAATCAAGCTTGTTTCCCCCAAGATTGGTGATCATGACTTGAAGCGGGTTGAAAAGAACGATTCTATGGAGTTTTTACTACTTTTTAGATGTATTACCATACATGACATCACTTACCATAGAGATTGAACAAAAATAAGTGGATGATTAGGAAGACCAAAGTACACAAAGGATTTGTAATAGAGATTATGTAAATTATCTGAAGAGAGATTTTTACATAAAAGGAATACTAATTGAGGCTTGAAATTGGTAGAAATGATCAAGTAGTACTCCCACAAATTCCGATCCAGAGTATGCTCCTATCCACCAATTAAATGAATGACTATCAGGAACGAAGTAATCTTTTACTTTTTTATTTTAAGCCTAAATAAATGAAATAAGAGAAACGAAAAAAATAGAGAATATTACTATAATGCAAAAAAGATCTTTTTTCTGATATTGATATTCATGGAAATTTTCTTTTGACCATAGCATAAAGCATGAATGAATGTTTAATTTTTTTTCGGAATCAAAAATAATTCGAATAAGGTCAAATTTTTATTGATATTGGTAAAAAGTATATTTTATTCAAGAATTAAGTTATTACTCAATAAAAAGGAAATTCTTCAAAATTAAAATTAAAGTAAAGAATGAGATCAATTCCGAAGCAACTTTGTATAATATAGCAGACAGAATTTCATTGGTCTAATTCAGGATTTTTCGATTGATTTTCACTTTCTTTATTCTAAAAAGTAAAGAATATCGAATCAGTCCTTAGATTTATTTATGGCTCTTGAGGAGCCGTATGAGGTGAAAATCTCATGTACGGTTCTGTAATAGCGATGACAGGAGTGATCTTATCATCGACTATGATTATCTAATAGTTCAAGTACAGTTGATATAGTTGAGGCGCAATCAAAATATGGTTTTTGGGGATGGAATTTATGGAGGCAACCTATAGGATTTATTATTTTTATAATTTCTTCTCTCGCAGAATGCGAGAGATTGCCTTTTGATTTACCAGAAGCAGAAGAAGAGTTAGTAGCAGGTTATCAAACCGAATATTCCGGTATTAAATTTGGTTTATTTTATGTTGCGTCTTATTTAAATCTACTAATCTCTTCATTATTTGTAACCGTTCTTTACTTGGGTGGTTGGAATCTCTCTATTCCATCCATATTCATTTCTGAGTTTTTTGAAATAAATAAAGTAGATGGAGTCTTTGGAACGACCATTGGTATTTTCATTACATTAGCGAAAACTTTTTTGTTCTTGTTCATTTCTATCACAACAAGATGGACTTTACCTAGACTGAGAATGGACCAATTATTAAATCTTGGATGGAAATTTCTTTTACCTATTTCTTTAGGTAATCTATTATTAACAACGTCTTCCCAACTCCTTTCATTATAAATTCGAAAAAAAATCGTTGATATTTACTATAAATTTAAAAATTCAATTTACAACTTGTGATAAACAAGAGAAAGAAACAAAATCTTATTTTTTATTGATATTTACTCTATGTTCCCTATGGTAACTGGGTTCATCAATTATGGTCAACAAACAATACGTGCAGCAAGGTACATTGGTCAAAGTTTTATGATTACCCTATCCCATGCTAACCGTTTACCTGTAACTATTCAATATCCTTATGAAAAATTGATCACATCGGAGCGTTTTCGCGGTCGAATTCACTTTGAATTTGATAAATGTATTGCTTGTGAAGTATGTGTTCGTGCATGTCCTATAGATTTGCCCGTTGTTGATTGGAAATTGGAAACGGATATTCGCAAGAAACGATTGCTTAATTACAGCATTGATTTCGGAATTTGTATATTTTGTGGTAATTGTGTTGAGTATTGTCCAACAAATTGTTTATCAATGACTGAAGAATATGAGCTTTCTACTTATGATCGTCATGAATTAAATTATAATCAAATTGCTCTGGGTCGTTTACCAATATCAATAACTGATGATTACACAATTCGAACAATTTTGAATTCGCCTCAAACAAAAAAGAAAGCCCGTGATTGAAGAACAATTTCCACTTATTAATTAAAGTTATTTTTTTTTAGTTTAATAAATTCAAAAATTTTCGGTTTTTTCTTCTTGTTCAATAACTAGAAATTAGGATTATTCACTATTTCTATTGATTGGTAAAAATTGCAACTTTATTTGGATTTAAAATTGGTTTACTGTAATCATTTTAAATAGTTTTAGTTACGACCTACTCTATTCATATAAAAAAGAATCGACGGATTCAACAACTTTACTTTACTTACATCAAGTCATACACATTAGAATTTAACAATTAGGAACGCATAAACTTCTTTTTTCCTGTTCAAATCAATAAGATCATGAAACATTCCGATTTTTTTATCTTTTATTTTACATAGAATGGATTTACCTGGACCAATACATGATTTTCTTTTAGTTTTTCTGGGGTCGGGTCTTATATTAGGGGGTCTAGGAGTAGTATTATTTACCAATCCAATTTTTTCCGCCTTTTCTTTAGGGTTGGTTCTTGTGTGTATATCCTTATTCTATATTCTAGCAAACTCCTACTTTGTAGCTTCTGCACAACTCCTTATTTATGTAGGAGCTATAAATGTATTAATCATATTTTCTGTAATGTTCATGAATGGTCCAGAATATGACAAAAAGTTTCATCTATGGACTGTTGGAGACGGGGTTACTTCATTGGTTTGTACAAGTCTTTTTGTTTCGTTAATTAGTACTATTCTAAATACGTCCTGGTATGGGATTATTTGGACCACAAAATCAAATCAGATTCTAGAACAAGATTTGATAAATGCTAGTCAACAAATTGGAATTCATTTATCAACCGATTTTTTTCTTCCATTTGAACTCATTTCAATAATTCTTTTAGTTGCTTTAATAGGTGCAATTGCCGTGGCTCGTCAATAATAATATATCATTTTTAAAACTATTAATCCAAATAAAAATTCGAATTTTTCATTTTCATTCAATTCTATTTGAATTGGTTTAGAAACTTTTAGTTCAATTTATTATTATCTTTTTTTGTTCTGAATTTCTTCTATTCTAACTTGTTATATTCTAGTCAATCAAAGTAGTTTAATTGTTGTTTATATTGAAATTAATCGAGATTGATAAGGAGTTATTCAATGATACTCGAGCATGTACTTGTTTTGAGTGCTTTTTTATTTTCTATCGGGATTTATGGATTAGTCACGAGCCGAAATTTGGTTCGCGCTCTTATGTGCCTTGAACTTATATTGAATGCAGTTAATCTAAATTTTGTAACATTTTCTGATTTTTTTGATAGTCGCCAATTAAAAGGAAACATTTTCTCAGTTTTTGTTATAGCCATTGCAGCCGCTGAAGCAGCTATTGGACCGGCTATTGTTTCTTCAATTTATCGTAACAGAAAATCAACTCGTATCAATCAATCGACTTTATTGAATAAATAGATATTTTTTGTATTTTATTATTATTCTAGAAATTCCAATTTTAACATTTATCAATTCAAATTAGATTCCTAGATCTTGCACCTTAAGATATAGATATATTTTCAAAAATGTAATAAATCAAAGTATTTTGGACTTCTTTTCCATTTCTTCTCCAGAAATTTATTTCAAAAATTATGGGAAATCGTTGATTCGTCTGGTAGTTGAATATGTATTTCATTTACTTTAACTAGATTGAAAATTAATGAAGTTAAAAAAAATTATAGATCCAATGTCACATTCAGTTAAGATTTATGATACATGTATAGGATGTACTCAATGTGTTCGAGCTTGTCCCACAGATGTATTAGAAATGATACCTTGGGATGGATGTAAAGCTAAACAAATAGCTTCTGCTCCAAGAACAGAGGATTGTGTTGGTTGTAAGAGATGTGAATCCGCTTGTCCAACGGATTTTTTAAGCGTTCGAGTTTATTTATGGCATGAAACAACTCGCAGTATGGGTCTAGGTTATTGATACGTTTCATAAAATTCCATTTGAATCCATTTATTCTATTTGGATTTTCTTTACCGACAAAAACCCGTACCCAAAAAGAAAGTAATTTCTTTTTGGGTACGGGTTTTTTGGCCCAAGTATATCTTGTCTTTACCACGAATTCTTTTCCCTGGTTAACAACAATTGTAGTTTTGCCCATATTTGCGGGTTCTTTAATTTTCTTATTTCCTCATAGAGGAAATAAGGTTATTAGGTGGTATACCCTATGTATTGCTATATTAGAGCTCCTTCTAATGACCTATGCATTTTGTTATCATTTCCAACTGGATGATCCATTAATCCAACTGTCAGAAGATTATAAATGGATTAACCTTTTTGATTTCCATTGGAGAGTAGGAATCGATGGACTTTCGATAGGACCTGTTTTACTAACAGGATTCATCACGACTTTAGCTATTCTAGCGGCTTGGCCAGTTACTCGAGATTCTCGATTATTCCATTTCCTGATGTTAGCAATGTACAGTGGTCAAATAGGATCATTTTCGTCCCGCGATCTTTTACTTTTTTTCATAATGTGGGAATTAGAATTAATTCCCGTTTATCTCCTTTTATCCATGTGGGGGGGAAAGAAACGTCTCTACTCCGCTACTAAATTTATTTTGTATACTGCGGGGGGTTCTATTTTTCTATTAATGGGAGTTCTGGGTGTTGGTTTATATAGTTCCAATGAACCAATATTAAATTTGGAAACATTAGTTAATCAATCGTATCCTGTGGCATTAGAAATAATATTATATATTGGATTTTTTATTGCTTTTGCTGTCAAATTACCGATTATACCTTTCCATACATGGTTGCCAGATACCCACGGAGAAGCACATTACAGTACTTGTATGCTGCTAGCCGGAATCTTATTAAAAATGGGAGCATATGGATTGGTTCGGATCAATATGGAATTATTACCTCATGCTCATTCTATATTTTCTCCTTGGTTAATGATAATAGGCACAATGCAAATAATCTATGCAGCTTCAACATCTCTCGGGCAACGTAATTTAAAAAAACGGATAGCCTATTCTTCCGTATCTCACATGGGTTTCATAATTATAGGAATTAGTTCTATAACTGATACAGGCCTTAATGGAGCCATTTTACAAATAATTTCTCATGGATTTATAGGTGCTGCACTTTTTTTCTTAGCGGGAACTAGTTACGATAGAATACGCCTTGTTTATCTCGACGAAATGGGCGGAATCGCGATTCCAATGCCAAAAATATTCACACTCTTCAGTAGCTTTTCAATGGCATCCCTTGCATTACCCGGCATGAGTGGTTTCATTGCAGAATTAATAGTATTTTTTGGACTAATTACCAGCCAAAAATACCTTTTAATACCAAAAATTTTAATTACTTTTGGAATGGCAGTTGGAATGATATTAACTCCTATTTATTCATTATCTATGTCACGTCAAATGTTCTATGGATATAAATTTTTTAACATTTCAAAATCGTATTTTTTTGATTCTGGGCCACGAGAGTTGTTTGTTTCTACTTCTATCTTTTTACCAGTAATAGGTATTGGCCTTTACCCAGATTTAGTTCTCTCACTCTCAGTTGAGAAAGTGGAAGCTGTTTTATACAATTTTTTTATAGATAGAGTTCCTTTCATTTAATAAAATGAAAAAGAAGTCTTCTTTACGTAAGACAAAGTAAGACTGAATCGGAATTCGAATCAGGCATTTTTGACGTTTGTGAGAACCATTTAAATCCTGATTTAAATGGTTCTCGCCGGTTTAAGAAACTTGCTTATGACTTGTACTCTATTTTTATTTGTAAGGTCCTTTCGTCCGTTTAATTAAGCGTTAATGGAAATGAACCATAACTATGTAGTCCTATTCCTAATAGATTGACCCCAAAATAGCATATCCAAATTATAAGAAAGCCTATAAAAGCCACAATTGCAGAATTTGCACCCCGCAAATTTTTATTTGTTCGAATATGTAAATAAATTGCAAAGATGGTCCAAGTAATAAATGCCCAAGTTTCTTTTGGGTCCCAATTCCAATATGACCCCCATGCTTCATTGGCCCATACTGCTCCTGAAAGAATACCTATGGTTAAAAAGATAAATCCTAGACTAATAACACGATAACTCCAATGATCCAATTGTTCAATGAATTGGGATTTGTAATAATTTCTAACAGAGGAAGGCGAAGTATTTTCTACAATATTGATTTTTTCATTTATATATTGACTCTCACCAAAGAAAAATGATTCAGTTAATAACTGTTTTCGTTTATTAAAAACCCTTAGTATATCGTTTTGATATATAATAATTCGAATCGTTACAGATAATAATGATCCGACTAAAAGATTAGTTAATAACTGTTTTGGTTTATTAAAAACCCTTAGTATATCGTTTTGATATATAATAATTAGAAGCGTTACAGATAATAATGATCCGACTAAAAGAGCTGCATAACCCAATACCATCATACTTACATGCATCATTAACCAATGTGATTGGAGAGCGGGTACTAATATTCTGGATTGATGCATTTTAGTTAAGAGGCCGGATGTAGCAAATCCTTGGGTAAAAATAGCACTTGGTGCAGTTATTGCACCTAACGAATTTTTATCTTTTTTAAAAAACGATGGAATCATATGAATAAGGTAGAAACTCCAGGAAAGGAAAATTAATGATTCATATAGATCACTTAACGGGAAATGCTTTAAATAAACCCAACGAGTAACTAATAATCCTGTTATACAAAAAAAAGTAACGATCATGCCTTTTTGTAATGAATTATATAGTGTTACTATTTGAGTGACGAATAAAGTTATCAAATGGAGTATAATTACAACGGAAACCGTTGAAAAGGAAATATGATTTAAAATATGTTCTAAAGTCGAAAATATCATATATAAAAAAATACCTTAATTACAAATTATGAAATGGAACTCAGCAAAAAATTTTATTTCATTTTCATTATTTATTATAATTATAGGACTATTAATTTTTTTTTTGAGAATTTGTAAGATGCCATGCCGCCACTCGGACTCGAACCGAGATGCTCTCGCACTGCTTCCTAAGAGCAGCGTGTCTACCAATTTCACCATAGCGGCTTGTTTGAAATCATAATAGCCCATTTTTATTCAACCGTCGAGATTAATTCGATACAAGATTTTATTTTCTTTTTTGAACCATTTTCGTTCATGACTAAAAAGCATTTCCAAACCGAAACTGAAATGAAAATGGTTCATATTCATACTAATAATTATATATCTATTAATTAAGTTTGTTTTGTTATTTTAAGTTAATTTTTATAGTATTGCTTTAATTTGTCAATGGACTTTGGTGTACTTTATGTTTTCGTGAAATGAAACCCTTGTAACTAGAAGATTCTTTCTTTCATGCTAGGATCGATCTCAATAAAGTTTTGTTTTTCATTTCGTAATGATAAATTCATTTTTTAGCGGATTTCAAAAAGAGCAAATAACAAATACCTAGATTCTGTCAATACAGAAAAAATCGAAAATTTTGGATCACAATTTCAACACAACATTGAAAGTCTTTCTTTTCTGTAAATAGATAGTTTTTTATCCAAAAAACATGAATCGGTAGAATTTTTCGTGTTAAGTATTGAACCAGATATTTCATATAAAAAAGTTTTGATCTCTATTGAAACTTATTTCCAAAACAAACACGAATTCGTGTATACTACAACTCTAGTAAAGGAATTTTTTGATTCATTTGAAACGAACTAATATATATTAAAACAATTCCGAGAAATAATGCTTACGTAAGTTAAAGTTTAACCTTTTTCGATTTGCCCCTTTTTTTTACAAAATTCACAATTTATATTTATAGAGGTAGAAAAACTTTTAATATTTTATTGTATATAGACTAAAAAGTAAGTGTTTGAAAACTATTCTATATAGAAATAGTTTTCAAACAAAAACAAAAGTACTATGTTAGGGTTGGCATAAAAGTTCTTAGACTCCATATCCGAAGAAAAGGTTACAATTTTATATAGTTCGAAACATTTAATTAATAAATGCAAACCCATCTAAATCATTTATTTTATCTATTTTTGATTTGTTATACCATTTTTTTTAGTTAGGTTGATTTCGATTATTCCGAGGTTTAATTACTTATTTTTCTTCAAAAAAACTTTTTGAATTACCGGTAGAAAGAGATTTTCCTAATGAAAAGGCTTTTAATGCTGCCCAATATCCCTTTTTTTTCCAAATATTTTTACGAATACGTTTTTTGTAAATCGAAGTACGTTTTTTTGGAACTGCCATTTCAAATTGAATTCATTATTCACTGTTACAGTTGGATGTGAAAGACATCTATTGTTCAAAGTAATTTGTGGTTTCTATTCATTATCTATGTATTTAGCTTCTATGTGATATCCTATACTTCTTTTATTTACTAAAATAAAAAATCGATAATTAATAAAATCGAATTTTGTTCTATATTTTTGTTTGGAATAGAAGATAATCAAATGATTTTGTCTAAAATCAGTTAACGATTCGGAATAAACTCTAGAAGAATTTAATTCTAATCTTGAATTCTTTTTTCTCATTATTGACTTTATTGACTTTATTAAACCTTTAGTAGATCTTATGATTCATAGTTTTTTGAGTCGAATTTTGATCCTTTAAGTCTTAAATATGTATTGGAAATAATTTAAATTGGAAATAAAAATGAAATTTATTTTATCTTCCTCCTTCATAGGTTTCAAAAGTTTCTATTTCGTTTTCGTTACTTACTAATTAAGTATTAATTTTCACTAATAAATAGGTTATTTGACCAATTAGAACTTCCTGATTTGAATATTAAAAAAATGCTCAACATCAATATTTAATATAGAAATAGAAAATTGAAAGTCAATAAACCAAATGATTCTAAGTTTATATAAACTTAGAATCATTTGGTTTATTGACTTTTTTCAAAAGACACAATAGTCATTGAATCGTAAATCAAAAATTTTAAATTAATTAAATATAAAAAAAATTTTATTCGATTATGGAACATATATACCAATATGCATGGATCATACCCTTCCTTCCACTACCAGTTCCTTTGTTAATAGGAGCTGGACTTGTCTTTTTTCCGAAGGCAACAAAAAATCTTCGGCGTATATGGGCTTTTTCTAGTATTTCGTTGTTAAGTATAGTTATGCTTTTTTCTATCAAACTGGCGATTCAGCAAATAAATAGTAATTCGATTTATCAATATGTATGGTCTTGGACCATTAATAATGATTTTTCTTTCGAATTTGGCTACTTGATCGATCCACTTACTTCTATTATGTCAATGCTAATCACTACTGTTGCAATTCTGGTTCTTATTTATAGTGATAATTATATGTCTCATGATCAGGGATATTTGAGATTTTTTGCGTATATGAGTTTTTTCAATACTTCGATGCTGGGATTAGTTACTAGTTCGAATTTGATACAAATTTATATTTTTTGGGAATTAGTCGGAATGTGTTCGTATCTATTAATAGGGTTTTGGTTCACAAGACCTATTGCCGCAAATGCTTGTCAAAAAGCCTTTGTGACTAATCGTGTAGGAGATTTTGGCTTATTATTAGGAATTTTAGGTCTTTATTGGCTAACAGGTAGTTTCGAGTTTCGGGATTTGTTTGAAATATTCAAAAATTTAATTAATAATAACGAGGTCAATTTCTTTTTTTGTATTTTATGTTCTTTATTGTTATTTGCTGGTGCAGTTGCTAAATCGGCTCAATTTCCCCTTCATATATGGTTGCCTGATGCTATGGAAGGGCCTACTCCTATTTCAGCTCTCATCCATGCTGCTACCATGGTAGCAGCAGGTATTTTTCTAGTTGCTCGACTCCTGCCTCTTTTCATAGTTATACCTTCCATAATGTCGGTAATATCTTTTATAGGTATAATAACAGTACTATTAGGAGCGACCTTAGCGCTTGCTCAAAAGGATATTAAGAAAAGTTTAGCTTATTCTACAATGTCTCAATTGGGGTATATGATGTTAGCTCTAGGTATGGGTTCTTATCGAGCTGCTTTATTTCATTTAATTACTCATGCTTATTCAAAAGCCTTGTTGTTTTTAGGATCTGGATCTCTTATTCATTCAATGGAAACTGTTGTTGGATATTCTCCGGAGAAAAGCCAGAATATGGTTCTTATGGGGGGGTTAACAAAACATGTACCAATTACAAAAACTTCTTTTTTAATAGGTACACTTTCTCTTTGTGGTATTCCGCCTCTTGCTTGTTTTTGGTCCAAAGATGAAATTCTTAATGATAGTTTGGTGTATTCGCCCGTTTTTGCAATAATAGCTTATTTCACAGCTGGATTAACTGCATTTTATATGTTTAGAATATATTTACTTACATTTGAAGGACATTTAAACCTTTTTTTAAAAAATTACAGTGGAAAAAAAAGTAGTTCGTTTTATTCAATATCTTTATGGGGTAAAAAGGGGTTGAAAAGTATTAATAAAAAAGTTCCTTTATTAAACTTATTAACAATGAATAATAAGGAAAGGGTTTCTTTTTTTTCTAAAAAAACATATAAAATTAATGGAAATTTAATCAAAATGTTGCGATCTTTTATTACTATTCAGGATTTTGAGAATAATAATAGTTCTGCATATCCGAATGAATCAGACAATACTATGTTATTTCCTCTGATTGTATTGATTTTGTTTACTTTCTTCATTGGATTCATAGGAATTCCATTCAATCAAGAAGGAATGGATTTAGATATATTAACTAAATGGTTAACTCCATTTATAAATCTTTTAGATTCCAATTCGAAGAATTCTGTAGACTGGTATGAATTTGTGATAAATGCAACTTTTTCAGTTAGTCTAGCTTATTTTGGAATATTTATAGCTTTCTTTTTTTATAAACCTATTTATTCATCGTTAAACAACTTTGACTTAATTAATTCATTTGATAAAAGAGGTTCAAAGAGAATTTTTGGGGACAATATAATAACTATTATATATAATTGGTCTGCTAACCGTGGTTATATAGATATTTTTTATGCAACATTTTTAATTAAGGGTGTGAGAGGTTTGTCTGAACTAGTTTCTTTTTTTGATAGACGAATAATTGATGGAATTCCAAACGCTTTTGGTGTTACAAGTTTTTTTGTAGGTGAAGGTATCAAATATGTAGGAGGTGGACGAATCTCTTCGTATCTTTTTTGGTATTTATTCTATGTATCTCTCTTTTTATTTTTTTGGTATTTATTCTATGTATCTCTCTTTTTATTATTGCATAATCTAGTTTTTTTATCGAGTACATCTCTATAAAAAAGTCCCTTGTCTAGAACTGTAATTCTCTTAGCAAATTCATTGCTTAAGCTGTTTTTTTTTTGTTCATTCGTATAAATCCAATAATTGTATAGTTCATCATTATATAAGAATTTTTCTGTTGTAGCCAAAGAAATCTTTCTTTGTATCATTTCACAGAAAATTGATAAACTAGGTGGATATGTAAAAGAAATTCTTTGTTTTCCATCATTTTGACATGTATAAAAAAAATATTGTGACATTTCATTTCTTACCGCATTTTCAAACCAATTGTTTTTTATATATCGCGTTGGACGATTCCAACGTTTATAGTCGAAAAGAAGAAAAAGAAGGGGTTTTTCAAACCAGAATAGGTTTTTCTTTTCTTCTTTAAGTATTTCGAACTTCGAAATATCTTGATTCCCAGAATAAGAAGTTGGTCTATTTTTATAACATGCTTCTTTTAAGTGCAAGTGGAATTCATCCTTTGTTTTGTCCTTTCCATTCACTCGGATCTTTTCCGTTTCATCGATTTTGATTTTGCCCGGATCCTCCTTTTCTTCCGAAAAAAGGGAAGGAGAAGGATCTTCTTCGGTGAATCCCTCTTCTTCCTGTTTAGTCTCCTTCGTTTCGGAAGTTTTTTCTATTTCTACATCTGTTTCTTCCTCACTTTCGTTCGTTTCTAGGGTTTCTTTCAGTTTCTTAGTAAAAATAGGTGACGGCATTCTGCCTAAATAGTAGACACAGGTAATAAAGAAGAGAATACTAAAGATTCGAGCCATAGAATTTCTCAATTCTGACACAAGGTACTTATTAGATCTAATAGAATGATTTTGCTGTATCCAGACTAATACCAATCCAACCCATTTCATGAATAAAATGTGACCAATTAACCAACCAACAAAACTACTTGTTACAAATAACACCTTGTTGTTGCATCGAAACATATAAATGTTGACTAATCTGGCTAACATTGAACTTGGTAAAATGAAATAGTTGAATAATTGAAAAATTAGATTATTCAGGAATACACATTGAATGCTGAGATTACGCATTGAATTTCTGCTAGTAGATCCATAATCAAAAAAGTGTTTGTGATTGTTCCAGAAGAAATGAAACAAAAGATAGGGTAGAGCTAGGACAGTTATTGTATGAGGTCTACCCAATGCTAGATGCAGAGGCGTATAATAGATCGATATGAACATCATGAGCTGTCCCATAATAAAACCAGTTGCTGCTGATACCTTATTCTCGGTTCCTTCTTCTCCTTCTTCCATAACCTGAGTTCGGAGAAGGAAGAGATAAGAGGGCCCTATGGAGAATGTGGTCAGAAATCCATAATAGAGTCCGACCACAACGACCGAATTGATTATCTTCATGCATAAGGATACTAGATTACCTAGTAGAAAAGATTGAAA